TAAACCTTCCATCGAAAATTCCATGGGACCTCTTTGGATAAATAAGATCCATGGTATGTTTTTTGCTCCTGAGTATGGAAAATTTGATCAAAAAATGGATGCATTTAATCGAAAACCATTAGAAATGAAACATTTTTTGAACTTTATTAATGAATTTGCTGGAGAATCACTATCGTATTTAAATTGGAAAGTACTTTCCTTATTTCCAGAACGAAAAAAAAATAAAAATTATTCAAAAGATCAAGCAGAATTTTTGAAATTTTTATTTAATGCAGTTCTAACTGATACAAACGACCAAACAATTAGAAAAAAATATCTTGGAGTAAGAATAAAGGAAATAAGTAAAAAAATACCTAGATGGTCATACAAATTAATCAACGATTTAGAACAACAAGAAATAGAAAATGACGAAGGGCTGGCAGAGGAGCCTCAGATTCGTTCAAGAAAAGCTAAACGTGTAATAATTTTTAATGATAATCAGCATAATTCCGATATTAATACCCCGGATATTGATAATTCTGATCAAACAGAGGAAGTAACTTTACTACGTTATTCTGAACAATCGGATTTTCGCCGAGACATAATCAAAGGCTCGATGCGTACTCAAAGACGTAAAATCGCGATTTTCAAACTGTTTCAAGCAAATATACATTCCCCCCTTTTCTTGGACAGAATAGAAAACTCTCTCCTTTTTGCATTTGATATCTCCAAACGGATGCAATTTTTTTTTATAAAGAGGATAGGGAAAAACACAGAATTCAAAATTTCGGATTATACGGGGGAAGGTACAAAAGAAAAGGGAAAAAAAGAAGTGGACAAAAGAGAGAAGGACAAAATGCAAGAGAAAGCGCGTATAGAAATAGCAGAAGTTTGGGATACCATTCTATTTGGTCAAGTACTAAGAGGTTTAATATTAGTAACACAATCAATTCTTCGAAAATATCTCCTACTACCCTCATTTATAATAGCTAAAAATATGGGTCGTATACTATTATTTGACTTTCCTGAGTGGTCTGAAGATTTTAAAGATTGGAAGAAGGAAAGACATCTTAAATGCACCTATAATGGTGTTCAATTATCAGAAAAAGAATTTCCGAAAAACTGGTTAACAGAGGGTATTCAAATAAAAATACTATTTCCTTTCCGCCTGAAACCTTGGCACCGATCTAAGCCAGACTCCGTTTATATAGAAAAAAAAAAAAATAACGGTAACAAATATGATTTTTGTTTTTTAACGGTTTGGGGGAAGGAAGCTGAACTACCGTTTTGCTCTTCCCGAAGGAGACCCTCCTTTTTTGGACCCATTTTTAAAGAACTTGGAAAAATGATTATAAAACGGAAAACAAATTGTTTTCCGGTTCTAAGAAGTTTAAACGAAAGAACAAATTTCTCTCTAATAGTCTCAACAGAAATAAAAGAAATCAACAAAAGAATTGTCAAAAGCATTCTCTTTATACAAAGAATAATAAAAGAACTATCAAAAAAAAAACCAATCCTATTATTTGGATTGGGAGAAGTATATGAGTTTAGTGAAACTAAAAAAGATTTGATAATCAGTAATAGTATTATTTATGAATCATCCAGTCAAATTAAATCTATCGATTGGACAAATTCCTCACTGACAGAAAAAAAAATAAAAGGCCTAACTAATCGAACAAGCCTAATCATAACTCAAATCGTCAAAATTAGAAAAACCAAGAAAATAAAATATCTAACCCCCGAAATAAATATTTGTTCTAACAAAAAAAATCATGATGCTAAAAGATTAGAATCCAAAAAAAGTTTTTGGCAGATGTTAAAAAGAAGAAATACTCGATTAATTCGAAAATCACATTTTTTTATAAAATTTTTCTTTCAAAGGATATATATAGGTATCCTTATTAGTAATATTCCTCGGATAAATACACAAGTTTTTCTTGAATCAACAACAAAAAGCGTTGATAAATACATTTACAATATTAATATTGAAGCAAATCCAGAAAATATTGAAAAAAAAAAAATTAACTCTAGTTTTAGAAAAGCACTTTCTAATATTAGTCAGATTAATAAGAATTCACAGAATTTATCCTCTTTGTCTTTGTCACAAGCCTATGTATTTTACAAATTATCAAAAACACACGTTATTAACTTGAGATCTATCCTTCAATATTTTCAATATTATGGAACATCCGTTTTTCTTAAAAATGAGCTAAAGGGTTATTTTATAGCACAAAGAATATTTCGTTCCGAATTTAAACAGAAAAAACTTACTAATTCTAGAAGGAATCAATGGAAAAATTGGTTAAGGGTTGATGATCAATATAATTTATCTAAGATTCAATGGTCTAAATTAGTAGCACAAAAATGGAGCAATATAATTAAGCAAGGTTGGATAACACCAAATAAAGATTTAAACAAACGATATTCATATGAAAAATACCAAGTAATTCATTCCGAAAAAGCAACTAATTATACATTACCAAATCAACAAGAAAATTTTAAAAAACACTATGAATATGGTCTCTTATCATCTAAATCTATTAATTCTGAAGATAAGAAGAACTCATATAGTTATGTATCACCATTCCAAGTAAACAATAATCAAGCGATTTCTTATAATTACAACATAGATAAACACAAATTTTTTGATGGGCTGGAAATTATCCCTATCCAGAATTATGTAGTAAAAGATACTATTATCGATATGGCAAAAAATCCGGATAGAAAATATTTGGATTGGAAAATGCTATCTTTTTGTTTTAGAAAGAAGCTCAATATTGAGACCTGGATCCATAGCACCAGTAATAAAAAGACTAATCATGATCAAAAAGTTGATAAAATTGATAAGAAAGATCGTTTTTATCTCACGCTTCATGAAGAAATAAACCTCTTCAATAAAAAAAGGTTTGATTGGATGGGAATGAATGAAAAACTACAAAATGATCCCATAGCAAATTTTGCACCTTGGTTCTTCCCAGAATTTATGCTACTTTCTAATTCATATAAAATGAAACTCCGGGTCATACCCATCAAATTACTTCTTTTTGAATTAGAAAATCGAACGAAAACAGAACAAGAATCTCCAACCCAAGGGAATCTTGGATCATATGCACAAAACCGAAGGAATCGTGGATTATTTCTTTCAAACCAACAAAACTATGTTGAAGAATATTATGCGGGATCAGGCATACAAAAAGATAGAAAGAACAAGCAATACACAAGCAATACAGAAGTAGAACTCGATTTTTTTCTAAAACCTTCTTTACATTTGCTTATTCAATTGAGATGTAATGATTTTTTTAATCAAAGAGTAATCCATAATATTAAGGTATATTGTCTCCTGCTTAGACTGAGAAACCCAAAAGAAATTTCTATATCTTTTATGCAACGAGGAGAAATGATTCTAGATATATTGCTGGGTCAAAAGGATAGAACGCTTACCCAATTGGCGAAAAGTGGGATATTAATTATCGAACCGGTTCGTCTGTCTGTGAAAAATAATGGAAAATTTATTATGTATCAAATCATAAGTATTTCATTGGTTCATAAGAGTAAGGATCTGATTAATCAAAGATACCAAGAAAAAATATATGTCGATAAAAATAATTTTGATAAATCCATTGCAAGAAGACATCAAAAAATAACCGGAACTAGAGACAAAAATCATTATGCTTTGCTCGTTCCGGAAAATATTTTATCACCTAGACGTCGTAGAGAATTTAGAAGTCTAATTTGTTTCAATTCACGAAAAAGGAACGGTCGGGAGAGAAATATCGTACTTTGCGATGGGAAGAACCTAAAAAACTGTGGTAAATTTTTGGATACAAGCACAAATCTTGATATAGATAAAAATAAATTAATCAAAATTAAAGTAAAGCTTTTTCTTTGGCCCACTTATCGATTAGAAGATTTAGCTTGTATCAATCGCTATTGGTTTGATACCACTACTGGCAGTAGTTTCAGTATGGTAAGGATACATATGTATCCACAATTTTAAAGTGGTAAATTTTTGCTATATATCAGGTAGCCTATCTAATATCGGAAAGCCAACAGATACACACATGTGGTGGCTTACATTACATGATGTATCAATTAGATCTATAAATCAATCAACGACTCATTTTATTTGAGAAAATAAGGAGTCCATAATTAAATATTAAATTTTAAATTTAATATACCAGATTAAAATAAATGTTTGGCATTAGTATTATTTATAATTTCTGATCAGTAAAATTAACAATTCATAGCTTTAAACAAGATAAAGGGGGATAATTTTAAGTTTTATGGTCAAAAAGGCATTCATTTCAGTTTTTTTCCAAGAAAAAAAAGAAGAAAACCCGGGATCTGTTGAATTTCAAGTATTAACTTTCACCAATAAGATACGACGACTTACTTCACATTTGGAATTGTACAGAAAAGACTATTTATCTCAGAGAGGTCTACGTAAAATTCTGGGAAAACGTCAACGATTACTAGCTTATTTGTCAAAGAAAAATAGAATACGTTATAAAGAATTAATTGGTCGGTTGGAGATTCGCGAGCCAAAAACTCACGAATTTAAATAACTTTAAATTATTTGATTTATTAGATCTTGAATTTTGATGATTTTCATCAATTCATGGAAGAATGAATCGGGGAAAAACCTATGAATATACCAGCTACAAGAAAAGATCTCATGATAGTAAATATGGGTCCTCAGCACCCATCAATGCATGGTGTTCTTCGACTCATCATTACTCTAGATGGTGAAGATGTTATTGACTGTGAACCAGTACTGGGTTATTTACACAGAGGAATGGAAAAAATTGCGGAAAACCGAACAATTATACAATATCTGCCTTATGTAACACGTTGGGATTATTTAGCTACTATGTTCACAGAAGCAATAACCGTAAATGCACCAGAGCAGTTAGGAAATATTCAAGTACCGAAAAGAGCCAGCTATATCAGAGTAATTATGTTGGAGTTGAGTCGTATAGCTTCTCATTTATTATGGCTTGGACCTTTTATGGCCGATATTGGGGCACAGACCCCTTTCTTCTATATTTTCAAAGAAAGAGAATTTGTATATGATCTATTCGAAGCTGCCACTGGTATGAGAATGATGCATAATTATTTTCGTATCGGAGGAGTTGCTGTTGATCTACCTCATGGTTGGATAGATAAATGTTTAGATTTCTGTGATTATTTTCTAACAGGGGTTGCTGAATATCAAAAACTTATTACACGAAATCCCATTTTTTTAGAACGAGTTGAGGGAGTAGGGATTATTAGCGAAGAGGAGGCAATAAATTGGGGTTTATCAGGACCAATGCTCCGAGCTTCGGGAATACAATGGGATCTTCGTAAAGTTGATCATTATGAGTGTTACGACGAATTTTATTGGGAAGTCAAATGGCAAAAAGAAGGAGATTCATTAGCTCGTTATTTAGTACGAATCAGTGAAATGACGGAATCCATAAAAATTATTCAACAGGCTTTGGAGGGAATTCCAGGAGGGCCCTATGAGAATTTAGAAAGCCGATGCTTCGATAGAGTAAGGGATCCCCAATGGAATAATTTTGAATATCGATTCCTTAGTAAAAAGCCTTCGCCCACTTTTGAATTGTCGAAACAAGAACTTTATGTGAGAATCGAAGCACCAAAAGGAGAGTTGGGGGTTTTTTTGATAGGAGATCAAAGTGTTTTTCCTTGGCGATGGAAAATCCGACCGCCCGGTTTTATCAATTTGCAAATTCTTCCTCAGTTAGTTAAAAGAATGAAATTGGCTGATATTATGACGATACTAGGTAGTATAGATATCATTATGGGAGAAGTTGATCGTTGAAATGATAATTGATAGAACAGAAGTACAAGATATCAATTCTTTTTCCAGATTGGAATCCTTAAAAGAGGGCTATGGGATCATATGGATGCTTATACCTATGTTAACTTTTGTATTGGGGATCACAATAGGTGTACTAGTAATTGTGTGGTTAGAAAGAGAAATATCCGCAGGGATACAACAACGTATTGGACCTGAATATGCCGGCCCTTTGGGAATTCTCCAAGCTCTAGCAGATGGGACAAAACTACTTGTCAAAGAAAATATTATTCCATCTAGAGGAGATACTGGTTTTTTCAGTATCGGACCATCCATAGCGGTCATATCCATTCTACTAAGTTATTCAGTAATTCCTTTTGGTTATCACCTTGTTCTAGCCGACCTCAATATCGGTGTTTTTTTATGGATTGCCATTTCAAGTATTGCTCCCATTGGACTTCTTATGTCAGGATATGGATCAAATAATAAATATTCCTTTTTAGGTGGTTTACGAGCTGCTGCTCAATCAATTAGTTATGAAATACCATTAACTCTATGTGTGTTAGCAATATCTCTACGTGTGATTCGTTGAGACATAAACTTTTTCTTATTTCCGTTCTTTCTCGGAAAGAGTTGAATATATTTTTTGTTCATTGTTCGCGTTGATGAACTAAATCAGATAGTTCTATGAGTGAAAGAAAACAGCTTATAATATAAGTTCGCAGTAAAAAGTCGAGTCTCATTTCCTATGTACCAGGATTAAGCAAAAGTAAATATAAGCAGTAGATACTGTTTACCCCAAGGTTGGTTGGTTGGGCATCATGGCTTGAAGCGGGTTCACAAGATCAACTGTATGGAGTTTTCATTCTTGTTTGGTTTGGCTCTATTACCATACATGTATTACCATAACAGGCGATTAGGAACAAATGAGTGGATGGTTAGAAACACCAAATTACACAAAGGATTAGTAATAGAGATTATGTCAATTATCCAAAAGGCCATTTTCGCATAACAAAGAATACTAAATTGGGGCTTGAAGTTGGTAGAAATGACCAGGTAGTACTCCCCATGATTCCGATCCAGAGTATGCTCCTATCCACCGATTAAAGAAATTACTATCAAGAACGAAATAATCCTTTACTTTTTTTGAATCCCCTTTTGAGAAACAAGAATAGGAACGGAAAAATTAGTAAAGAATTCAAAATGAATAAAAAATAAACAGAGAGAGATCTCTTTATTCTTAATTTATATAGAAATTTGTATAGAAATCGAATTTTTGTCATTATTTATGAATTAATGGAATATCTAATTCTTTTTCGTAATTGAAAACGATGGGTTCAAATATCTATGGATATGGATATTTATCCAAGGAGTATTTTATTGAAAGATTAAGTTATTACTCAACAAAGAAACGTTTTAATTATTAAAGGATGAGATCAATTCAGAAGTACTTTATATTATTGTATTAGTATAGCAGACAGAATTACATTGGTCTAATTCGGGACCTTTCAATAGATTTTTACTCGATCTATATCGACATAAAGAATGCTGATCCGGTCCTTAGATTTCTTTGTGGCCCTCGAGGAGCCGTATGAGGTGAAAATCTCATGTACGGTTCTGTAATAGCGATGGGAACAGTGATGTTATCACCGACTATGATTATCTAACAGTTTGAGTACAGTTGATATAGTTGAGGCACAGGCAAAATATGGGTTTTGGGGGTGGAATTTGTGGCGTCAACCTATAGGGCTTATTGTTTTTATAATTTCCTCCCTAGCAGAATGTGAGAGATTACCCTTTGACTTACCAGAAGCAGAGGAAGAGTTAGTAGCAGGTTATCAAACCGAATATTCAGGTATAAAATTTGGTTTATTTTATGTTGCTTCCTATCTAAATCTACTAGTTTCTTCATTCTTTGTAACAATTTTTTACTTGGGTGGATGGAATCTCTCTATTCCGTACATGTTTGTTCCTGAACTTTTTGAAATAAATAAAGCAGGTGGCGTCTTTGGAACCACATTTTGTCTCTTTATTACATTAGCTAAAACATATTTGTTCTTGTTTATTCCTATCACAACAAGATGGACTTTACCTAGGTTAAGAATGGACCAATTATTTAATCTTGGATGGAAATTTCTTTTACCTATTTCTCTAGGTAATCTATTATTAACAACTTCTTCCCAACTCCTTGCACTGTAAATACACTATTCTACATTCACGACCTGTCTCAAACAAGAAAAAAAAATGATTTTATAGATATTCTATTCCCGATATGTTCCCTATGGTAACCGGGTTCATGAATTATGGTCAACAAACAGTCCGAGCTGCAAGGTACATTGGTCAAAGTTTCATGATTACCTTATCCCACGCAAATCGTTTACCGGTAACTATTCAATATCCTTATGAAAAATTGATCACATCGGAACGTTTCCGCGGTCGAATCCACTTTGAATTTGATAAATGCATTGCTTGTGAAGTATGTGTTCGTGTATGTCCTATAGATTTACCTGTTGTGGATTGGAAATTGGAAACGGATATTCGAAAGAAACGATTGCTTAATTACAGTATTGATTTCGGAATCTGTATATTTTGTGGTAATTGCGTTGAGTATTGTCCAACAAATTGTTTATCAATGACTGAAGAATATGAACTTTCTACTTATGATCGTCACGAATTGAATTATAATCAAATAGCTTTGGGTCGTTTACCAATGACAGTAATTGACGATTACACAATTCGAACAATTTTGAATTCGCCTCAAATAAAAAATGGGTCAACCCCATGATTTAAGAATAATTCAAAATTACTAAGATTTCGTTTTGATATATGATATAAAAGAATCCATTTTCTTTTTCCTTGGTCAATAACTACAATATAAATCCCAACAGTTGCTTGGTTAGTGAGAATCGAGGCTTCATTTGGAGTGAAAATCTAGTCATAAGTCATATATGAGTAATTATTTCAACATATACATATATAGCTTCTTTAAACTACCATTTCCCATTTCTGATAAAAAATGAGATTAAGCCAATTCCAATTATTGGATCCACATTAATCCACACCGATTAGAATTTCTTAGCATTTCGAATTCAATTCATAAAAACGTATCCTAAAAAATAGGGTAATTTTCCTCGTCAGGTCAATAAGATCATGAAAGATTTTTGATTTATTTATTATTTTACATATAATGGATTTACCTGGACCAATACATGATTTTCTTTTAGTCTTTCTGGGATCGGGTCTTATATTAGGAGGTTTAGGAGTGGTATTACTTACTAATCCAATTTATTCTGCCTTTTCATTGGGATTGGTTCTTGTTTGTATATCTTTATTATATATTTCATCAAACTCCCATTTTATAGCTGCCGCACAGCTCCTTATTTACGTGGGAGCTATAAATGTTTTAATCATATTTGCTGTGATGTTTATGAATGGTTCAGCATCTTACAAAGATTTTACTCTTTGGACCGTTGGGAATGGGGTTACTTCGATGGTTTGTACAAGTATTTTTGTTTCACTAATTACTATTATTACAGATACGTCATGGTACGGTATTATTTGGACTACAAGATCAAACCAGATTCTAGAGCAAGATTTTATAAGTAATAGTCAACAAATTGGGATTCATTTATCAACAGACTTTTTTCTTCCATTTGAACTCATTTCCATAATTCTTTTAGTTGCTTTGATAGGTGCAATTACTGTGGCTCGTCAGTAATAAATCTTTAGAGCTAGCAATCAAAATAAAACTTTGTTCCGCGTTTCAATTCCAATTCTATTTGAAGATTCAAAATCTCAAATTTTGGATTTCAATATATTACCAAAAAAATATATTTATTTCTTTGTTCCACACTTGTTAGTTATGTATTTGTTATATTCTAGTCATTGGAATCGGTTGGATTGTTGTTCATATTGAAATGCATCAATATTGATAAGGAGTTGATCAATGATGCTCGAACATGTACTCATTTTGAGTGCCTATTTATTTTCTATTGGTATCTATGGATTGATCACGAGTCGAAATATGGTTAGAGCCCTTATGTATCTTGAACTTATGCTGAATGCAGTGAATATAAATTTCGTAACATTTTCCGATTTTTTTGATAGTCGCCAATTAAGAGGAGGCATTTTCTCCATTTTTGTTATAGCTATTGCAGCGGCTGAAGCAGCTATTGGACCAGCAATTGTTTCGTCAATTTATCGTAACAGAAACTCTACTCGTATCAACCAATCAAATTTGTTGCATAAATAAGATTAATCATAGATAATGCAAATATCTCTCAAATGGCTATTTTTACTATCTATTAAACAATAATATTAATCAATTCCAATTAGCAGGTATGATACGTAATCTATGATGATGTTCATGCTTGCGAAAAAATAATAAATCAAAGTATCTTGGCCCCTCTCTCTCATGAGCCGATCCAGAAGCGGATTCATTAGAAAAATTCTGGTAAATCATTGATTCATCTGGTGTCTAAATATATGATTCATTTTACAAGGTTACTAGATCGAAAATTTATGGTGTTTAAAAATTAATAGATCCAATGTCACACTCAGTAAAGATTTATGATACATGTATAGGGTGTACTCAATGTGTCCGAGCCTGCCCCACAGATGTATTAGAAATGATACCTTGGGACGGATGTAAAGCGAAACAAATTGCTTCTGCTCCCAGAACAGAAGACTGTGTCGGTTGTAAGAGATGTGAATCCGCCTGTCCAACTGATTTCTTGAGTGTTCGAGTTTATTTATGGCATGAAACAACTCGCAGCATGGGTCTAGCTTATTGATATGTTCCCTAAAACTCCACGCGAATCCAGTTGATTTTTTTTTACCGCCAAAAACCCGTACTTAAAAATAAAAATATATTTTTATTTGAGCACGGGTTTTTCTTGTCCAAGTGTATCTTGTCTTTACCACGAATTTTTTTCCTTGGTTAACAATAATTGCAGTTTTGCCGATATTCGCGGGTTCCTTCATTTTCTTTCTCCCCCATAGAGGAAATAAGAGAATAAGGTGGTATACAATATGTATATGTATATTGGAACTCCTTGTAACGACCTATGCATTCGGTTATCATTTTCAATTGGATGATCCATTAATCCAATTTGCGGAGGATTCTAAATGGATTCATTTTTTTTATTTTTATTGGAGATTCGGAATAGACGGACTTTCTATAGGACCCATTTTACTGACAGGATTTATCACCACTATAGCCACTTTAGCGGGTTGGCCAGTTACTCGTGATCCCCGATTATTCCATTTCTTGATGTTAGCAATGTACAGTGGTCAAATAGGATCATTTTCTTCTAGAGACCTTTTACTTTTTTTCATCATGTGGGAGTTAGAATTAATTCCTGTTTATCTACTCCTATCTATGTGGGGAGGAAAGAAACGTCTGTACTCATCTACAAAGTTTATTTTGTACACTGCAGGAGGTTCTATTTTTCTCTTAATGGGAGTTCTGGGTATCGGTTTCTATGGTTCCAATGAACCAACATTCAATTTTGAAACATTAGCTAATCAATCGTATCCTGTAGCATTGGAAATAATATTCTATTTTGTATTTCTAATTGCTTTTGCTGTTAAATCACCGATTATACCTCTACATACATGGTTACCAGACACCCATGGAGAAGCACATTACAGTACTTGTATGCTTCTAGCTGGAATCTTATTAAAAATGGGAGCGTATGGGTTAATTCGGATCAATATGGAATTATTACCCCATGCTCATTCTATATTTTCTCCCTGGTTGTTGATAATAGGCACATTACAAATAATCTATGCAGCTTCAACATCTCCTGGGCAACGTAATTTGAAAAAGAGAATAGCCTATTCCTCCGTATCTCATATGGGTTTCATAATTATTGGAATTGCGTCTATAACGGATACAGGACTCAATGGAGCCATTTTCCAAATAATATCTCATGGATTTATTGGCGCTGCACTTTTTTTCTTGGCAGGAACGAGTTATGATAGAATCCGTCTTGTTTATGTCGAAGAAATGGGTGGAATAGCTATTCAAATGCCAAAAATATTCACAATGTTCAGTATCGTATCGATGGCGTCCCTTGCATTACCAGGCATGAGTGGTTTTGTTGCAGAATTAATAGTCTTTTTTGGAATAATTACCAGCCAAAAATACCTTTTAATGCCAAAAATAATAATTATTTGTGGAATGGCAATTGGAATGATATTAACTCCTATTTATTCATTATCTATGTTACGCCAGATGTTCTATGGATATAAGCTATTTAATGCCCCAAACTCTCATTTTTTTGATTCGGGACCGCGAGAGTTATTTGTTTCGATTTCTATCTTTCTACCGGTAATAGGGATTAGTAGTTACCCGGATTTCATTCTTTCATTATCAGTTGACAAGGTCGAAACTATTCTATCTAATTTTTTTGTTTTGATAGATAATTTGCCTGAATAAGATAAAAAAAAAAACCATAGCATTTCTTTATTTTTTCAAATTTTTAAATCGTTTGTTTTCTTTTTTTTATTATCTTTATCTTATATCTTAAGTGAAAACTTAAGTTAAAAGAATGAATTGTAACTCGATTTAGCCTTTGTGAGAACCCGTTGAATCCACTAGTGTAATGATTCAAAGGGTTCTCGTCCGCTTACACGAAGTTTTTTTCTTATATCTTATATATAATGAATATGTCCTCGTCCTACATCTATCTATATTAGCCACGCCATTCAATTAGAGGTTAAATGAACCATAACTATGTAGCCCTATTCCTAATAAATTGACTCCAAAATAGCATATCCAAATTATTAGAAATCCTAGAGAAGCCACAATTGCAGAATTTGCACCTTGCAAATTTTGATTTGTTCGCGTATGTAAATAAATAGCAAATGTGGTCCAAGTAATAAATGCCCAAGTTTCTTTTGGGTCCCAATTCCAATATGATCCCCATGCCTCATTAGCCCATACTGCTCCTGAAAGAATACCTACCGTTAAAAAGATAAAACCTAGACTAATAACACGATAACTCCACTGATCAAATTGTTGAATCAATCGGTATTTGTAATAATTCCTATCAGAAAGAAAAGAAGTATTTTGTACAACAGTGCTTATTTTATTTATGTATTTTGTCTCATCAAAGTAAAATAACTTATTTAACAAATTTATGCTTTTACCAAAGATCCTTATGTCGTTTCGAAATGTAATGACTAAAAGAGCTACTGATAATAACGATCCACATAAAAGAGCTGCATAGCCCAATACCATCATACTTACATGCATCATCAACCATTGCGATTGTAAAGCAGGTACTAATATTGCGGATTGATGCATTTCGGTTAAAAGACCCGAAGTAGCAAAGCCTTGGGTAAAAATAGCACTTGGCGCGGTTATTGCACTTAAATAATTTTTATGTTTTTTAAAATACGGAACCCTATTAATAATGGAGAAACTCCAGGAAAGGAAAATGAATGATTCATATAAATCATTTAACGGAAAATGTCGCAAATAAACCCACCGTGTGATTAATAATCCGGTTATACAGAAAAAGCTCGCTAGCATGCCCTTTTCTGACGAATCATTTAGTTCTAAGATTTCATCCACTAATAAGGTTATAAAATATAGTGTAATTAAAATTGAAACAATAGAAAAGGATATATGAGTTAATATATGTTCGAAAGTCGAAAATATCATATTTTTTTTTAAGGAAAAGGGGGAGAGTACCTTAAATTACAGAATCAAAATGGGTAGTTTAATTACTTTTAATTACTTTTTAATTACTTATAGGCCTTAGTTTATCTATTTTAGAGGATCCCGTGCCGCCACTCGGACTCGAACCGAGATGCTCTAGCACTGCTTCCTAAGAGCAGCGTGTCTACCAATTTCACCATAGCGGCTTGCTCAAAATAATAATAACCTATTCATACTCAATCGTCCAGATTGACGTAGTAAATTCTTGTTTAGGAAAGATGCAAATTCATGAATCTAAAATTGTTTAAATGTTTAAATGGGTATTCACTAATAGAGTTTTTATCTAGTTTTAGAATGTCAGTTAACTAAATAATAAGCTTTCGCATCGCATAGTTTAGCCTCTAAGACTTGTTGTAACTAAAGTGTTCTATCCCTAGATAGTTCTTCCTATCTAGGGATAGAACAAAAAATAAAAAACGTCCTTATCTCAATCTCTGCTTTGTTTTTAACAAAGCACCATTTTTCAAATTTAGGAATTCTTATTTTAATACCCTAAAAGCAAAGAAAGCTCTATTTCCTATTCCTATTGATCAATTCAAAAATATTAGGCTTTGAATTATTGAATTATATAATATAACAAAATAATGAATTTATTTTCGACTCCGTTCCGATTCATATTATTCCAAACGTTTGATTATTTATTTGGCAGCACAAAAAAACTTTTTGAATTCCCGGTCGAAAGAGATTTCGATAATGAAAAAGCTTTTAACCCTGCCCAATATCCCTTCTTTTTCCAATAATTTTTACGAATACGCTTTTTTGACATAGAAGTACGTTTTTTTGGAACTGCCATTCAAAACTGAAGAGATTACTCATTGCTATAGTTGGATGTGAAAGACATCTATCTATTATTAACCTTAATTTACTCTTAATTATCTATCTATTTTTTTAGATTTATTTTTTAGATAAGATAATACTCCTATTTCCTAAAAAAAATTAGGATATGTGATTCATTTATTTTTTTATTACATTTATATTACACACAATACACTATCCGGACAAAAGAAGTTCGTGACCTTAGTAGATCCTATGATTCATATCATAATTCATATTCAGAATGAAGTACGTTAGTTTGGTGAAATTCTTTGATCCTTTCTCTATCTCTATGGATATAAATTTTCCTAAAAATAATTGAAGTTTTTATTTTATGTATTTTGTATTTACCGAAATAGCTTATAATATCTTACTTAATTAATAAGTAAGTATTCACTTTTCACTAGTTTTTCACTAGTTACTAGTTAAGGGTGATCTCATTTGACCAATTGTAACTTCTTGATTTGAATATTTCAAGGATTTGGTAAAGAATCAGACTAATTAAAAATATGAAATTTGGGTTTTGCATTTTTTTTTTTTTGATTGACTTTTTCAAATTTCAAAAAAGATAAGATCCGGTGAATCGGAAAGAATTAAGAATAAAAAAAAAAAGGTTTTTTATGGAACATACATATCCATATGCATGGATCATACCTTTCGTTCCACTTCCAGTTCC